TTTTCTCCTACCTTCAGAAAAAAAGGGCATGTCCACTGTTATTAGATATTAGAATTTTCTGAAAGGTAACTATCCCGCTTTCATATTTAAATTTATATAGAATCTTTGAAAAAGACTTTTTTTCATACTTCATAAAAAAGAAAAAGACTTACTGTCTTTAGGATCTGATGCTACACCGCTGCTCAATACCTTAGGGGCTCTACTCTATTACATAAGTAGATTCCGAAGATTTATCTCATATTATGATATAAATAAACAGCTCTTGTTGTATCGGTCCAAAACCTTTCCAATTGATCTTTACGGTGCTTCCTCTATCAATTAAATCTTTTTTATCCATAGAAAATAAAGTATTTAGGCATATCCTGTCTTCACTTCATATTTCGATCTATGAAGTTTTTTTTTGCTACAGCTGATAAAAAATCGTTTTGTACGATGCTTATGTAGAAAGCCCTTTTTTTCTAGTATTTCATTGACTAGCTGTTCGTTTTTTTTTTCTATAGTGGAGATAGTCGCACGTAATGACAGATCACAGCCATATTATTAAAAGCTTGTGGTAAAAAGGGGTTTCGTTCTAATGCCCGAAAATAATATTCTAAAGCTTTGGTATGTTCCCCATTACTTGTGTGAATAAGGCCTATATTATAGAGTATATAACTTCGATCATAGGGGTCAATTTCTAGGCGCATAGCTTCATAATAATTCTGTAATGCTTCCGCATAATTTCCTTCAGATTGAGCCGACATCCGTTACGGTCGTCATTCGCTTTAACGAATTCTCCGTTTCAGAACCGTATGTGAGATTTTCATCTCATACGGCTCCTCCTTTAGGTGCATAATGAAAATAATATATGGAAAAATTTGATGTCATTATGAACTAAGCGGGGCTAATGTTTTTACAAGAAATCCCTAGCCAACCTTCGTGCAAAAGATCTTTTCTTACTACCAAGTGGGGTCATGCTAGATAAAAATAAAAAAGGAAACTCTAAAAATTTCTTTGTTCTCAACGCCCCTAAATTTCCAGGAATTAGTCACTTCAACAGTCTTCAATGGTTATACGGGTATCCAAAGTACGAACGAGATGGATGTTTATTATTCCAACCATTTTAATTAGTCCCAATCCCAAAGAATAAGAAGAAAGAAAAGGAATCATTTTTAAGAAAGTTTTCGTGTTGTTGATTTCTCGGCGTAGTGCTTCTTCCCCTATGCCTCCTATTCGTATATTGTATTAGTGTAGTAGGATTGATCTGTAATACGGGAACCATAGGTAAAAACCTTTTGCTCAATACTAGAATTCACAATTGAAGCATCTAAGGCTGCATTAATCGTGGATACATGACAGAAGGGATTGCTTTTTTTATATTATAAACTTCACCTTCAAAAGCGTAGATTTTTTTAATACTCATTTTTCTTTCTATTCCGAATCGGCGAGAAAAAAATATATATAATGATAATCAAATCGCACCATCTCTGTAATAAGTAAATGCCTCCTTTTCTCCGGAAGTTGTCGGAATGACTCGTAATAAGATATCGGCTACAATTGTAAAGGTTTTATCAATAAAATTTCCATTTATACGTGATCTTGGCATAGGTAGTAATCCATTCTATAACTCTTTTTATTTCCTTTACCTTTTCTTTTGTGAAAAAAAAATTTATCACAAACAAAGGAATTGTATAGTACGAACTAACATAAAAGCGGACTAAAAAAAAAAAAAAACCTTCTATCTACTTCCAATTTTTCCGGTCAAAAGGGGTATCGATTAACCATAATCTAAAAAACAATTAATAACTCGCTATTCACCCAGGTACTCAGTCATAATCCTGGTGTCGGAGAGATGGCCGAGTGGTTGAAGGCGTAACATTGGAACTGTTATGTAGGCTTTTGTTTACCGAGGGTTCGAATCCCTCTCTTTCCGTACTTTCAACTAATTCACCAATCTTACGTGATTGACCACAATGTATCAAATAAAAATAAAAAAAAAATAGATATAAAATCTACCTTGTTTTTATTTTTAAATCAAAAAAGAGGGCGAAGGGGAGTTGTCCGAACTCTTCTTTTAGTTATTTTTTTTTTTTTTTTTTTTACTTAAGTTAGGTTTATTAAGTCTGTCGAGAGTAATATTCTACAACAAGCAATTCATTTATTTTCAAACCGACGCATTTCCTATCTATTATTTGATTGACTAACCCTTCATATTGGAATGTGTGAAGAGTCAGATGGTTTGGCAATTCCTCGGGGGCAGATGAATCAAGAAGATTTTGAACCAAAGTTCTAGAGTTTTGTTCATCCTTCACTGTAATAATATCTCGGGGTTTGCAGCGATAACTTGGTATATCAACTATATGACCATTAACTAAAATATGTCCATGGTTAACTAATTGGCGCGCTTGAGGAATAGTTAAAGCCATACCCAATCGAAAAAGGATGTTATCCAAACGCATTTCAAGTAATTGTAGTAAAACTTGACCTGTTGATCCCTTGGCTTTTCCGGCGATACGAACATATTTAAGTAATTGGCGTTCTGTAAGACCATAATGAAAACGCAATTTTTGTTTTTCTTCTAAACGAATACGATATTGAGATTTTTTTCCGGAGCGTGATTGGTTTCTAAGATCACTTCCTGCCCTAGGCCTTTTACTAGTTAGTCCCGGTAAAGCCCCCAGACGGCGTATTTTTTTAAAACGAGGCCCTCGGTAACGTGACATAAAGACTCCTTTTTTTGTACAAAACTAAACAAAATTAAAACTGAACTAAATGATAATGATAAATGAAGTGAAATCCACTCCAATAAACTATTGGAATACAAAGAGTAAGAAGATATATTCTCTCAATATACAGATTTATTTTATTGTATATACAATATATACAAAAAAAATAAATAACAAAATTTTTCTTTTTTTTTTTTTTTTTTTCTTTATTTATTTTGCAAAGATCTAACCCTTTTACCCAATATATATTCCTATATGGAAGTTTATATGACATAATAAAAATGGAGTGGTAACTCTATGAAAAAGGTGAAAGAAGTCTTTTCAATCTTCTTTTATTTTGAAAGTACATAAAAAAAAAAAAGAATGTAAAAAAAAACGAAAAATATGAAAAGCCGGCTATCGGAATCGAACCGATGACCATCGCATTACAAATGCGATGCTCTAACCTCTGAGCTAAGCGGGCTCAAATAGCGCGTGCATACAAATTCACTAAACTACTAGATCGTACCAATTAACTATTCTATTCATATTTTTCCTTGTCTAATTAGAATTAATTAATCATATTCTATATATTCTAGAACAGAATATAGCTCAAATAAATAGTGACTATCATTAAATAAATAAAACATAACCTTAATTAATAGAATATAGCAATATATAGACTTTATAATTTTGATTTCATTAGTTTATAAATAAGAAAATCTTAATTAGATAAGAAATTTTTTTTTTTTTAGTTAAATAATATCTGATGTTAAATTATTGTTTTTTTTGTTCTAACCTCATGCTTCTTTTTTTTACTTTTTTTTTTATTCTAATAATTTTTTTTTTTTTTTTTATTTATAATTATTTTATTTATAATAATATAGAATTATTCAAATTAATATTCGAAATGAATATTCGAATTTCGAATAGAATTTTTTAGAATTATTAGAATTTAAAATCTACGAGGTAGACTTATAATCTTTTTCCACTGCACATTGTAGAATTCTAAGTTTCAATAATAATCATAAATATATTTTCATGGAAGTAAAAAAAAAAAAGAGTCGACCGTTCGACTTTTTATTAAAATATCAGACAAAGATGAAAAAAGTAAGAACATATATATGTTATGTAATATATAACCATATTGAATTGCAAATACAAAAATGATAGAATCTTTGTTGATTAGACTAAATCAATATGGATTGGGCTAAAAAAAAAATGAAAGAAGATACCAAAGAAATAAAATAAGTATCTATATGTAATATGTAATGAACTTCACGGTTTCGGCATAAGAAAAAGTGGGAAGACATAAAAATGAGATCCTAATCTCAAAGCAAAAAAGGGGGATATGGCGGAATCGGTAGACGCTACGGACTTAATTGGATTGAGCCTTGGTATGGAAACCTACTAAGTGATAACTTTCAAATTCAGAGAAACCCTGGAATTAACAATGGGCAATCCTGAGCCAAATCCTGGTTTACGCGAACAAACCCAAGTTTAGAAAGCGAGAAAAAAGGGATAGGTGCAGAGACTCAATGGAAGCTGTTCTAACAAATGGAGTTCACTACCTTGTGTTGATAAAGGAATCCTTCGATCCAAACTTCAAATAAAAAAGGATGAAGGATAAAAGCCTATTTTGTCTAAATATAGGTAACACAAAACGATCTCAAAAATGACGACCTGAGTTGAATCTCGATTTATATATTTTATATATATAAATGTTGTGAATCAATTCGAAGTTTAAGAAAAAATCGAATGTTCATGGATAAAATGATTCACTTCATAGTCTGATAGATCCTTGGTGGAACTTTTTAATCGGACGAGAATAAAGATAGAGTCCCATTCTACATGTCAATACTGACAACAATGAAATTTATAGTAAGATGAAAATCCGTTGACTTTTAAAATCGTGAGGGTTCAAGTCCCTCTATCCCCAACTCTACTCCCCCAAAAAGTCTGTTTGACACCTTACCTTTTTTTAGTTATTCAAGAATTCTTTTTCTTTTTTCATTCATCCTACGCTTTTACAAACTATAATTTCTTTTCTTATTATATACAAGTCTTGTGGGATATATCATACACGTACAAATGAGAAAGAAATATAGATTTGATAGATTTATAATCTAAATCATTTTTTCATTTTAAAACTTAGAAAGTCTTCTTTTCGAAGATCTAAAAAAATTCCCGGTACAAAACTTTTTTAATTTACTACTTTTGGTTTTAAGTTTCTTTTAATTGACATAGGCCTAAGTCATCTAGTATTGACAAAGACCTATGTCATATAGTAATATGAGGATGTACTAATAGCCGGGA